GCCCAGGCCGGGACATCATTCCTTTCTCCTCCTCTAGCTGCTGGTGAGGGGCAATCGACCGATCCCTGGAACCACATTTGTTGATACGTATATGGATAGATAGATAGCGATTCTTCCTCTCGATGACGAGGGACGGAAAGAGAATCCGCTTTCATCGGAATATCCGATTCAAAGGCAAGAGACGAAGAGACAATAAGTTCATTTCGGGTCACAGAAAGGATCGGATCGAAGGAGAAAGGTTAGGCACTTCCTAAAGTCATTTCAATAAGAGGTTGCTTCTTGCATCAACGCTAATTCAACTATTTCATTGATCCAAGGATGAATTTCCCTTAGCCCTTAAGCTTCAAGCTAGAAAGCCGAAATTTAGTCAACAAGTACGGATTTTTAGACTGGCATCTTAGAATAAGAAAGGATTGTTCCTGATCCGGAATTTGCAACACAACATAAGTAGAAGCATGCTATGCTAGCATAGAATAGTTGTACCGAGTGAAAACTTCTTTTCTTAGGATGAACAGTATAAAGATCTTCTTCGTCGATAACAAGCCTTTCCTTTCTTCATAAAGGAAGAGAACCGGAAAGCTTTGATGCGAGGAAAGTCAGTCTATAAAGACGGACTAATTCTCTCTCTTCTGCCTATCGCTTTATCTAAGCTCCAGTTAACCCAATGCAAGACAGAGGGATCTATAATCAGACTGACTCTTCTCTTTCCAAAAGTGGAATGCTTCTTTTATGCCATTATCTTCCTGCCAAACCTACTAGTTCGATCCAACCCAGCGGACTTAGAGCAAGAAATGCGTACTTTCAGAATAAGCCTATCATCTTGAAATAGTTCCAACCTATTCTAAGATGACGATTCGAAGAGCAGATTAGCCGTAAGCAGATGACTAATTGTCTCTGTAAACCACTGATTCAAGGCCTAGTTGAATTACGGCTATTCTCACTAGTCTTTATTTCCCTTCTCATCCAGCTTGAGATCGGTTCTTACGTCGAGCGGGTTACAGGCTTTAAGAAAGCACTACTGGGCCCACGGCTTCTCGAAGCCGAGAGGCTAAAGAAAAAGTCAAGTCCATCAACTGATGAAGAGAAGAAGGAAATGTCTCTTGTTCCTTATTCTTATGCAGTTGGTAGTTTGATGTATGCCATGGTTTGCACTAGGCCAGATATTGCACGGTACTGTTAGTAGCTTTCTTTCTAATCCAGGAAAGGTGGCCCTTGGGCCACTTGACTGGTTGGAGAGGAGCTTCGCTCTCTTCTTTGCTTTTATATAATATCCTCCGCCGCTGCTAAAGGAAATGGTTCTTAGGTCGGTGAAACTGTCCCCAAAGCCAAGCTCGTGACAAGGAATTTTTGGTCATATCCGTTGGTCTTGCTGTTACGGTTTAGGGTGCTCTGGAAAAGATGACTATGTACCTTCCCTTTACTGGTTATCATACCAATTAGCAGAGCGAGTACCCGAGACGAACAGAGAACTAAGTCGAAAGAAATCCAGTTAGTCCTAAAGTCTTGGAAGTGGGTTATGGGGTTGAAAGTGTCGAACCATTCTCATATCGTGTAAGTAGGGTCATCGCCTTATAAGACCTTTGCAAGGAAGGGAAAGGAGGGAGAATAAGGGAAGGTGCCAAGTAGCTGATTGCACATTACTAAGGCAAGGAATAAGACGTCTGAGAAGGGATGCCGAAAAAAGGCTTCAATTGTTTCTGGTGCAAAGTCAGTAGTACTAGGGCCTTCGAGTTGGAATTTCCAACTATAAACAAGTGTAGCGAAGTCACCTCCATTCTCGATTTCTATTGCGACAGAGGGAGGTCTCATAATAGAGTCAGTGCTAGTCTTGGGATCAAGGTTTCTTTCCTTTGCTGAATCAGGAATAGCCGACTCCAGGTAATACCAGCTCAAAGGCGATGACTAGTAGATCCCTTTTTCCTGGCTATATGATATCATATCAGACAGAATAGACCGGGCCAAAGAGCACTAACCGGGAGCGAAGGGTCCAGAAGTGAGCGGAAGGAAAGGGAGTGAGTGCGCCGCAAGACCAGAGAAGGCAACTTGTGAAGTGACCTTCACTCGGGAACGGATTCGATAGGGCCGCGAGAAGCCTTGTTTTTGTCTTTCTCTCGCGTCCGGCTATTCCTGCTGAGTCCTCACTCCGGTTAGACGGGAGAATCACTGTAGATAGCGATAGAAGACGCGGTACACAAAGTGGTCTTAGCATGAAGGGAGGATGTGGGAATATCCACTCATTCGATATACGACTTCGAAAGCTTACACGTACGAAATAGCCTAGGAAAGAAGAATCGAAAGCATCGAAGCGCTAGCAGACCCAAAAGCTAGCACGGAAAATAGGGAGCATTGCGCCTTAGCCGACTTCCAAGGCTTGTTAGGCTTGGCGAATGCGGACGAAGAGCTTTCTCAGACTCCCAAAACATAGGAGTACGGTCATAGAACGAGTCCCGAACCCGAACCGGTCAAAGGTCAAAGGTCAAAGACGGACCTGCCATACTCTAATTCAGAATCTAAGTTCCCAGGCTATTAATGAAGAGGAGAAGGAAAATCGATCATAACAGCACTTCCTATAGTGGAATTGGAATCGACGGATTCTTTGACTCAGGCTTCAGGGGGAGGAAGCTTAGTATAAATCTTAGTTGAAAGAAACTGGGCCTAAGACCATAGAAGGAGGATTGCTTATATAATATAAGCCATACGTAGACGAAAGTAGCATTCAGGCATCCTCTCATTGAGGAGGTCTTAGATAGAAGATGAGCCGTCTCTTATAGTGTGGGAGTATAACAGTAGCAGCAGTTATTGCCCCATACCCATGAGCATTGGCGTGAGCAGCTAAGCTAAGGTCGGAAAGGAAGAATGGGTGGCTACCTATTTCCTCAGCCGATAAGAGAATCTGTCTTCAGCACAGATCAAGGCTTGTCGAAGATAAGTATCAAGTCCTCTATCGCTGGAATTTCGAAGATTGAGGAGTGGCAACTCTGAATAAATTCCAGAACCTACTCCCGGGTAGTCTTTGACTACCTCTTTCCCCTGGCCCGGCTGGCTCTCCTACCTGGGATCCCTTCTCCTTGGAGAACTGCCACTCAAGACTGTTGGATCACTCATCAATGTCATAAGCTTCAAATGATGGAGCCGATGCTAACTTGGCTGACACTGAGACCGAGAGGAAAAGGGTTCTTGATGGCATTCCCGGCCTACGAGGTTATGAACTAAACTCCCTCGCAAGTGCCATGTCATGGAACTTATTTTCTTCTTTGTACGAGTCTATAAAGGCCTTTGCCTTTGAAAGAAGAAGCTGCTACAGACAGAATAGGCTGCTCTCGGCTGCCAATGAGGCATCCCCTTCACCCTATTCGGGGTCTGCTCTCACCCCTAAAACTTCCGTCAAGTGGCTGTTTGGCCCCCTTCTTATTCGGCCGTCAACGAACATGGCGACGTATATAAGGAGATGAAGGAGCTCGTATTCCCTTACTCGTCCATTCAATTAAGCCTTCGCTTAGCTATTCGAATCAATAATGGAATGGGAATGGGTGTGGTAACTACGTTTTGTGCCCTTCCCCCCCGTTTCTTTGGCTTCAACGTCAACCGGAGAAAGCCCAAGAGATGAGGAATCTGAGGAACATTTGTCACTCGAAATGAGTTGAACATATAAGGAATCTGAGGATTCGTTGAACTCAGTTCAACTCATTTAGTGAGACGAATCCTCATATTAGGAGGCTAAGAGCTTTGGCTCTTAGTTTGCTTCCTTGATTCCGTCCCTTGGGACCGCTCTTTGGTACTTCAACTGTTTACCTGATTATCGTCCCGGAACCTGGGGTCAATCAGCCCAATCCCTTTGATTCGTAAAGGGATTGCCCGAGTCCGTTGGAGTATCTTTCTCTTCCTTTCCGACCAACTACTACCTGGTTCTATCAAACCATACTATTTCACTCCTGGAATTCCCTGATAGAGAACTCCAGTTCTATACCTGAGGCTAGCTACTAGCTCAGACTCCGGCTTCTGAGTGTGGCCAAGTGGTAAGTCCTTTCTTTTCTGTCTGAGAATATGTCTTCTCTTCCGAGGTGGCATGAGACAATCAGTGAGTTTCAGGTGGCTTTAGTCTTTTGAATGTTCCTGAGGTGGATCGAGTCTCTGGTAGTTCTAGGTGGCTAGAGACCAGCGCTAACAGTCCTATTTCGAATTCTAAAGTACACGAACATCTTTGACATGAGGTACGCAGTCGCTCGAAGAGGACGCTTTCAATCTTTCTTCATGAAAGCCAGACAGCGGAGATAGAGTCCAAGCGCACTATAGCACTGCAGGGAAAGAAAGAAAATCAATTCCTTACCGCGGAGGGACACTTAGCCGCAAATGCGAGGTTCTGACGGTGTTGATGACCCTCCTTTTAGTAAAGCTTAGGGGGGTGGAAAGTGGAAGAGAGAGGTCGGACCTAAAAGGATAAGAAGGCTCTCCATCCACTTTATTTATTTGACAGAGGCAGACTGAATCGTGTGCGAGAATCTTTCGAAACAACAAACCGACCTGTACCCTTTTCTCTGAAGGCAGGACTTGAACAATGAAGTGAAAGGCTTGACTTTCATGTTAGGCGGGCTTACTTGAAAGACTCGCTTTACTGAAAAGACAGATGAATGCCGTCGAGCAACTCATTCATTGCTTCGTGTAAAAGCTTGTAAAGGATACGGCGAAAACGTTCTTTCAACTTCTTAAAACAGGGATTTAGACAATGCCCATTTCCTCATGGGTGATCACTCGCTCTTTATCTAGTAATCCAATATGGTTTGAAGCGCTAGACGAATTTAGAGTCTGCATGGACTCAACACTGCCTCTCTGAGTTAGATTCCGAACAAAGTTTTTTGAGTGGATCCATTCTCTTCCTTTTTTGCAACCTCTTTCTATTAAGTAAAATGAAGTCAAAATCGATGGAACCGGAGCCCCATAATCTCATTCATTCTCTTTGCCAGTTCAGTGCTACCCTTCACTCGCTTCGTCGTCATGATCGGGAGAACTCACAATGTCCAGATAAAAGGCGAGATCAGCTCACCGACTCAATAACTGAATCCTCTCGAAAGAGTGGAAAGCATCATAAAGAGGGGTTGCTGGTTCGCGCGCTACGGCTTGATGTCTACGCGCGATATCGCTTTCCTCAGCTAGCTCATGGGTCACGACTTCAAGGTCTTTAGTTAATGACCCGTAAGCGAATCAATCAAAAAAAGCCTGTTTATTTGGTAGGCCAACAAGGCAAGGCCCTGAAAAATGAGCAAAAGAAGATGCGCTCTGTCCGGCCAAGGGACTTCTCTAAGCGCAAAGCTCCTGTCTTCTCCCTTAGAGAGCGCATCGATTGACTTCGTTCCCCAAATCTCATTTCTGGCTGTCACCCCCCACCGCGTGTACGGATTAGCCACCGCCCCCCATTAGTGGGCTGGGCATAACCAAATCATTGTTTAGCCGGCGAATCTTTCACTCTACCTCCTCTTATTAAGACCATAGAATGTTCCTGCAAATATATCAAAAGAATACCAAAAAGTTCGAATTCACAGCTAATAACATTCATTCAAGTCCCCGACCGCCCCATCTTTTCGATCTTTTTCTGGAAGTGGGGATCATGAAGTTTTGTCAGGGCAATGAAATTGGAATTCAAACGTCAGGGCTTAACAGCGCCTTCAGCAAAGAAATAGTGAACCGCCCTGACCAAGTCGTCAACAAAAATATTCCAACAGTGATAATAAAAAAGACCTGGGAATCAAAAAATTGAAAGGATAGGGGAGTCACAGCCCCCAACCAAGGGAGTGGTTACGTTCACTATGTCCCCCTTATTCCCGACATGCTATGGTGCCCCGGGGCTGTCTCGCGAAGATCTTCGATCCGAACCTTCGCATCTACTCTCTCTTAGAGGATGAACCACGCCTTCGCTATCGCAAGAATATAGCGATCGAAGAGCTATGGCTCAGCTGCTTCGCGTATTACACCGTATTGCCCGAAGGTGGCATGCTGCAAGAGCGTAGGTGAGTGATAAGCATAGGAGGCGTGCCCGAAGGGCAGCGGCAGCAGTGTGGTTCCCGTCGCGTCATTGAGATCTGCAGGGTGGCGGGTACTTCGACTGCCTTGTATCAGGTGAAGAGAAGGGGGTGGTAGGCTTAGTAGGGCTCGAACCTACAATATCACCGTTATGAGCGGTACGTTTCAACCAATTAAACTATAAGCCCCTACGGATCTCTACATGCAATTCGCTCACTTCGGGAAGAGCGGACGGAAAGAGAAGGCCTTTGTCCTATCTGCTTCTTCCTCTTCCCAGGAATGAAGAATTTTCGAAAAAAAAAAAAGATTTTGCTTTTTTCTTTTTGTTTATAGATTATTTATTATTATTATATAAATAATATTAAGAATAATATTAAGCAAGCGGCCCTTTCGCGACTCAAACAGCCGGTACGCTTTCCGGCTCAAACGGGCGGGGGCTTTCTATTTGCTTGCAATGCCGGCTGTTCGCCTTTAGTTAGAAGTAGAAGTAGAGGGCGCCGTTTGCCCCACACTTCAGAAAAAGTCAAAAAGTATGGATGAAGTAAAAAAAAGTACATAAGGAGTGAGAAAGAAAAACTTGGTTACGGGAACCGAAGGTTAGGCCGACTACTTTAGTAGAGCAAGACCTAAAAAAGTTTATTCCTACCCCTTACCCTTTCTTTCAATGTTGCCAATTCCCAGAATACTAATGTACCCTCGTGTATACAGTTGTCCAACTACTTTCTTCCTCCGACTTCTTTAGCCACTTCCGCATCTGTCGTATTCGGGAAAGCTTGCTTCGTGGCGGAGCATTTAGCAATGCCAGCAGCCTGGTGAGGGCTGGCTGTCTGAGGACAGGTTAAGGCAGGGCCTGCTGGGCTTGCTTCTCATGAGAATGGGTGAGGGTATTCTGCCTAAATAGTAGACACAGGTAATAAATAAGAGAATACTAAAGATCCGAGCCATAGAATTTCTCAATTCTAACACAAGGTACTTATTAGATCGAATGTACTTCTTAGATCTAATAGAATGATTTTGCCGTATCCAGACTAATACCAATCCAAGCCATTTCATGAATAAAATGTGACCAATTAACCAACCAACAAAACCACTTGTTACAAATAAGATCTTGTTGTTGCATCGAAAGAGATAAATGTTGACTAATCTGGCTAACATTGAACTTGGTAAAATGAAATGGTTGAATAATTGAAAAATGAGATTATTCAGGAATACACATTGAATGCTGAGATTACGCATTGAATTTCTGGTAGTAGATCCATAATCAAAAAAGTGTTTGTGATTGTTCCAGAAGAAATGAAACAAAAGATATGGTAGAGCTAGGACAGTTATTGTATGAGGTCTACCCAATGCTAGATGCAGAGGCGCATAATAGATCGATATGAACATCATGAGCTGTCCCGTAATAAAACCAGTTGTTGCTGATACCTTCTTCTCGGTTCCTTCTTCCATAACCAGAGCTCGGAGAAAAGGAAGCCTCATAGACTGAAGCCTCTGTTCAGTTCTTGCTCCGGTTGGTTTACGAATCAAAGGAGACTAACAAACTACAATAAAGCAAGTGCGCCGGTCGGATTGACTAAACCAATGCAACAATCAAGAAGGCGATCGAGAAGACATGAGTTCCCAAACTGTAGTATAAGTCTTTATCGCAGATGTGAGCTTCCCCTCATCTTACTTCCCGCCACAAAGACAATAAGAGAAGGAAACCTCTAACAATAAAGAAGATGTACTACAACCGCATACACATACCCTCGATACAAAGCAAGAAAGAAAGCAGTCCTCGCCTCGGGTGAGCCCAGAAGTCAAGCAAGAATCGACTTCACACACTAAGAATATCATCATTATCTGAGAAAGAGCTTAAAAGATCAAATAAGATGAAGGATTTTGCTTTTTTCATACTACGACATTGACTAAGCTAAGAGAAGGATTTAGGACTGACGGAGAGACTGAGTCAAGCACTATAGCACAAGGATTATCATTCGCTTGCCTCGAAGATTCGAAGCAAAAGAACCTTCTCCGCTACGGGGGAAGAAAAGAATAGACTGGGGTACGGATTGACTTACTATTCGATTCGAAGTGGATGACTACCTAGATTAGAATGAGGATTCAATATTTCGTGATAGTTATCATGGATTGAAAAGGGACGGGCCAATAGCAACGCAGAAGTTTCATACAAAGGTGCCTTGAACAGGCGGGGAAAAGACGTTTAAAGCGGAGGGAAAACCAATCTCAGAAGGGAAATCCGGATGAAAGGGCAAATTCCTGTGATTCTTGGTTAGCTGACTAAGAGCGGATGGGGCGGGCAAGGAGAGCGGCATTGCTATAGGTTCGATTCATCAATGTCGGTATCTCAGTCACAGATTGATGTTGTCCTAAAAATACCCCTTTGTTTTTACTCAACTATATCCGTAGTATCAGGATTTCGACCGCCCGGTCGTTCTTATGGATCTCGATATGTTTGGCTAACTACGATGGAATAGAGCCATTCTAAGTAGAACCCCTTCTTACGATATGTCAGATAGAGCGGGATCAGTCACGTAATAGCCCCCAGCCCTTTCCTTACGATGATTCATGCCTTGCTCGTGCCGTAAGAATGTCGTATGCAAATGAATTCACTTTTGGTATAGAATAAATGGGCGAAAGCCCGATGCAGCAACTTGCGAGGGGTTGTGCTTTGCTACTTGCTTAGGTTTCCATCTATTGTATTTATCTACATGGGAATGAATTCGTCCGTCAAACCCGCCATTTGTATGCACCCGAACATGTTCAATCGACCTTCGGCGTAAGCGACTTCGTACTGCTATAGGCTCTAGTTAGGACTTAGATATGAACACCCCCCTTCGTTAGAATCCACCCTAAAGTTTCTTAGTAAACAGGGATCGTTCAGTAATGACCTAGTCTTTCGCGAGACTTCAGGTTTACCTCTTTTGTTAGGTCTCGACTTATCCGTTATGATCGCGTTTTGTACCCCTACTAAGAACTTGAGAGACGGAACTATGACTCACGGAAGCGGTATATTAGTGCCTTATGCGGGAAATCCTTGCTTGACTTGTTGATCATCTATCATTACTGGCGAAGCAAGCATACCGATAATCAACTCGCTTGAGAGAACAATTCGAGAAGGAAGACCCCAAGCCAGCCCAAGCAAGAAGGAGGAACTAAAGTCAACTAATGCTTAAGACATCCAAGTTCGGACATCTAAGCCAGTTCCGGTCCTTCCATCTGCCTCTATCTCAATAGCTTTCAAAATCGAGTGATTTGATTAGCTTACATCGGAGGATGGTCTAAAGCTGGCCCTTGCTATCAGTCCAACCAAGGGCACCCCTTCCTAGTCCGCTTAGTCGGTTGAGTAAACAAACCCGGATTCTAATATGGGTCGAGTAGTGAGTTCCACTTTCTCTTCCGCAGCAAGCCTAGTCTACTTTCGTAGAGTCAACAAGGCCTTACGTTTACCGTTGTTCCCAGACCATGGCGTATACCACCATAGCAATAGCATAAGAAGAATCCGCATATTAGTAGGGAATGTTCCTAACTCCTAACCTCTAGACTGAAACTTCACCTGTCGCAGAACCGTAACCCATCACTGTAGAATCCTAGGTTTAGCTTTATAATACCAGTCATTAGTTCCGGCTATCGCTCCAAAGTGATAGCGCCATCGAAAGATAGAGTGTCAAACAGTCAAACTTCGATACCTAAATTCATTCATCCAAAGACTTTTCCATTCCCTGATCCGTGCCTCCTTGCTTTAACTAAGACTTTTTGAATAGTGGCTTGGCTGGCTTTCGAGTTGGGAAAGATAAGAAGAGCTTGACCGATCCATTCTGAGGGGAAGAAGCACACTGCTTAAGATATAAAGCGCAGTGCAGCCACCCCGACTTCCGTCCTATCCTAATAACAGACCTGGATAACAGGTAAGCTCCAATACATAGTTCCTTGGTTAGACTGTCAGTGATAATGAGAAGAACCTTCTTCAGATAACCTCCTCGAGGAACTTTTGGCATCACTACCTCATGGCAAGCTTACTGAGTATCCACCACATCCCTTTCCAAAGATTCATTCTGATTGGTTTTTGCCATGAACTCTCTTGGCAAAGTCAGGATCATCTTGCAATCCACCTTATCCGGTAAGTTACCTAACAGAACTTGAAACTTTGGCTCATTTTCTTTATTCTTTAACCTGGGTCTGACTGCTTGACTCACCAACCTTCAAGTCTTCCTCCATCAGGTCATCTTCCGGAACCAAGCCTTCTGAAAGAAAGCTCATCAGAAAACTCCGTTGACGAGGTCTGTCCCTTCTCCAGCTTCTTGTGGTCTTTCCCAGCCTTACCTTCTGCTGGGTACTTTACCATCAGACCAACATTCTGTTTCTTCTCTGCTTCAGTCTGTATTTTCAATTCCATTACCTTCTTCCTCAGCATCCTCCTTTTCTGGGTCCTTGTCAGCTTAGATGATTTCAGTTATGCTGGACTCTCTCCTACAGCCTCCTTCTCAGGTCTCGGTTTCTGTGCGGCATGAACCCACTGATCAGTTGGTGGGACAGTAGACGGTGTTTGAAATAACCATTGTTTGCTATTCAATCGAAATTTCATAAGAGAAGAAAGCTTTTAACGTGGGTCGGCGTATAGTCCACTCCATTCTATCTATGACGCATCGGATCAACTGAGAGAAATCCTGAGTAACGAGAGAGATTCTCCACACGAACGACCCGTCAAGTTCGAACTGACATAGGTGAATCGGACCAACACCTATCAACCACCAACAAGGAGTCGCTTTGGTTACGCAGTTTGGTTAGCAGGCAGGCCGCCTTCCTACATCTGCGGGCCGGTAGGCCATACCCTAGGGGGGTCGAGGGCTGCTATTTGTACTTTTTTTTGGGCGAATCTCGATTGAAAGAATCTCCTTCGGCTCCGCTACAGTCGCCAAAAAAAGACTCTATTTCTCCTGCTATCAAGAATCAGGAAATGCGGAACTTTTTCTCTTCTTTAAAACGTCCTTAAATTAAAGGCTTATAGAAAGCGCTTTAACGAATGACGTAAGATGATGCCCGAAATAAGTGAACAAACCTGGTATTCAATCTCTTTTGTCGGAGTTTTCGGGGTATTGCTTACAAAGACGCTTACACAAACTAGCCGAAAGCCCTATCTAAGAAAGTGGCTACTAGCTCAAGTGCTGGTGAAAACCTCGCTTTTTAGCGATAGGAGGGTTTTCCAACTAAGCCGAAGATATAAGCCGACGGTCCAGGTACAAGAGAAGACTTTATAAGCCGCTTACTCGGAACTTGTGCTTTCCTATCCATACCGCTTTCCTTCATAGCAGCAAAGGAGAACGCGATATTGATTCAGTCGGAGGTATACTACTTTTCTGATCAAATCAACCCACTACTCAACCGCCCACGTGTGTGTCTGAGTCAGTGCTGGCAGTCGCCTTCATTGAGTTAGGTTAGTGTGCTTTGCATGCTTTTCTCGAAGCTCATATTGAAGCTCGTCGGTCAAGAAGTTGCATTCCGCTAATCTAACTTTGTTCGAGTGGCTTGGTCCTCTGACAAGGACATCTCTTTCTCTGCTTTAGTCCTAAAGTCCATTAGGTCATGACATTTGTTTGATTAGACGATTATCAGGTGATCCAGAAGACCTAATCAATGAGATTTGGGGCGGTAACGTTCTTTATTACTTCTTCATTTCATGTTCTAACTCCCAGTAATAGAATGGGAGACCTACACTTGACACTTGCTATCTTGCTTGATGACTTTCTTTCATATTGGTTTCAGGTTCATACTCTGCTCCCTAATCCGGAAAGATCGTATGTCAATGTTCCCAGGGTAGGAACTTCCACTTTTCTTAGTCAGAGTATGGGCTTGGGCTTCGGTTCGGGACTCTGAATCGATCAATCGAATGGGAAAACACCTTTCCTCTTTCGCTTTCTCTCCACTCCTGCTCCTGTGGCTTCCCTTCCGGGTTCATTTCATGCCCCCTCCGGTTACTCTGTCCCTGGCATCCCTTTCTTCCCCTTCATCTTCGGGCAAGCGGGTGAACTCATGGCCTATTCCCTATTTGATTCTCTAGGCTAGTGGTCCCTTTTTGTCTGGCCATGAATAGTGAGTGGGACCTCATGTTCGCCGGGTAGCCATATTTGCATGGAATTACATCAGTACATTAGTTAGACGAGCTGGTAGCTAGCTACCCCGATTCACACCAAGTTCTCTTTGTCGGGCATGGAGAAAGCTCCAAGGATTACCCTGGGGTTAGACCACTCTACGGAACCCCTTTTGACGGCTGCTCTGTGCTTGCCGGTATCTTTCGTTCTTCCGGCCAAGACCAATTCCGCCTAAGGTCATGATCGAGTCATGACGAGCTAGACTGATGACGCTCTTTCAAGGACAAAATGCCCTGGATATGAGTATGACTCTTTAGGGTAATACAGCAGATTATCCATGTGCAAATCGAGATGCGGTCCGGTTCGAGCATATCCAGTTTCATATCCATATCTCGCAGATCCTGATTCTTCGATTACATAATACCTCTCAGCAGGCTGGGTGTTTGTGGAAGCAGTTAACCAGACTGCAACCACAATCGCCCTCTTGGTCACCCCTCCTTGCGGAATTTTACCAAAAGGGTTTATGTGCTCAGATGCACCTAAATTCTTATCATCTATATCCATTTTCCGTAAGGATGGTAAATCCTTAGGACTGATAAGGAGATCATTGCCGTGAAGACCACCAAATACCTATTGATCAACCAATATAAAACTGAGAGTTGGAGGACCAAACAGCCACCTAGGTGTAGTTGAAAGGTTCCAACCGATGCGATGACGGTTTTAACCACTTTCTCGGCCTTCTCACCACTGACCCTAGTTTCAAAAAGAAAAGCACAACTCTCTCAGGTGAATTAAGTCCATTCTTACACCATGAAACCTCGGCGACGATTCCAAACTAGAATCTTCCACACAATAAGGAAAAGACTATACCACCCATGTTGCAGTGAGGCTACCCATCATATGACGAGCAATCCGGCTGCATTTGTCTCATCTCTCCAAAAATTTTCTTGGTTGGACACCCTTGTGATGACCGCCAAAGCTATGCCATCTTTATTCCAACTTCCTCTGTGTTGTCAAGGATCTACACACGCAGAATGTTATAGCTATAGGGTGCCGCCCGTAGCCAACCCCTATATGCTTTAGACCCTAATTTTCCTCTGATTTATTTGTGGCTTCTTCATAACAAAGAGCTTCCTGATCTTTGGCAACTAGGGGCTTTATAGGGGTCCTCTTGTTGTAGGTCTTCAAACTACATTGAACAAACTAGAACGCCTTCAATTGCTTTCTGCATTCGCTAGTTCGGCATTCTCGATCTTCTTTCCTGCAGGCATGGAAATCAAACTGGAATGAGACCTTCCTTTCTGTCGACATTCTTTTCCATTCAATCTCTCTTTCCTCCCTAGCTACTATAACTAGAAGTTGCAAAGCTTACTCGAAAACGAAGGGCATCCATCCAGTAAAAGTATGCCACGGTCATAGCTACTCTTCCTATTCCTACCTGGATTGACTTAGCATGTCAGTCTAATCTAACCTTATAGACTAAAAGGAAGGGATGAAGGAACTCCAGTCCAGGCAAACCTGGGCTTTGAACATGTGCAGGTTTCCATCCTGATGAGAGACTGCTAGAGGAAGGCGAAGCTTTGGGCAGTAGTCATATATCTTATTCTCAAACTGCTACATCGTCACATCTCTTCGCTTTCTAAGAAGCTACTTTAGCAACAACGTAGGATTAAGGCTGCACCGTCCGCTCACAAATCCCTTATCCTTCACTTACTTTCCTGAGTCATCGTTTGCTAGTACCAGAGTTGGATGCTTACTTCGCTTTTTTTCCTTCCGGCTTGAAATTCACTCGCTTATCCGGAATGAGCTACTGAGTTGGAGTACAGGCGCGAAGGCAGGGAGTTACTTTCTCAGTTAGGCGGGAAAGAGCGAAGCAAGGGCGTAGCAGCTTTCACCAGGGAAACTTCCTATTAGGAATGGCTTCCTTTCAGGTTGTGTTGTTACAGACCAGACTGTTCTAACAGGGCAGGGGAGACGGATAACTAATCTAATACAGTACAGCTATGATCGGGCAATAGCGCAGATAAGATCAGACTGAATGTGTGAAGGATATGGTTCTGGTTCTCTTCTGTCCCGTTCCTTCAATCAAAGAAGAATCCATGCCCAGGGCTAGTGCCAGCGCATAGTCAGAGTCTTCCCTGCGTGCCTAACATCCACTCCTTCTAGTCGAGTGCCTTGCGGCGCCTTTAACGATGAGAGAAGGCGATACCGAAGAGAATAACTCAAGGGCACTGGCTACTCCATCAACTCAATTTCGTTGCGTAAGTGAGGATGCCAGTCATCATAGTTTGAACTTGAAATCTTTCGTAGGCTCATCTCGTCGATTGGCATTCCGATCCTGGTCATTCATAGATAGTCGGCGCTTTTAGTCATAGGCTATCGCCCATTCCTGATAGCCGCAGCTCTGCCCGTTCCCTATTCCATTAAAGAATGAATGGGAATTGGTCTGACAACAGCTGGGCAAAATCCATCTCTTTCCATCTCTATGTTCGCTAAACTTGCTTCCTTTCTTGCTTTCATGAAGCCGACCTTAACAGACATCTCTTCCATTTTCGTAGATGGAAGATCCGGTGAATCAATTCAATTAGATGCCGCTTACCTAGATGCGGTGCTTGTCCCTCGAAGCGAAGGTAAAGAACAAGACATTGGGGATTCTGAATCTGACCGCACTTTCCTCAGGTCGAACGGCTATCGATCCTGGCCCGATGAGAAAAGGGTTGAACTCATACTTGCCTTAACCTAATCTACTTGGATCCCGGATTCCATTCCATTAAGGCATTCATTCCCTTCATGTAAAGGAAGAGTTCAACAGAAGTAATCTCTCTGACACTGGCTGTTCTTTCTACCTAAACTTGCGGCTTCTTTCTTCTATATCAGGAATATAGGTCAAAAGCGATCTTTAACTTGACTTTATCTTCAACAATAAGTTCTAATTATTTAGATAAATAAAAGAAAATGAAAAGAAAGATATAAAGCAACGGAGCCGTCATAGTCTGTTTTAACTCCTCCGCAAGGAAGGAACGAGTCGCTTCCCCCTTTCCTTCACCACCAGCTGGAGCACAGTCTTCGCCGGTCTCAAGGTTATCAACAAGACAAGCCCAATAACGTGGCTACGAGCTCTTTCCTTACTCAGACCCCAAGCGGGCAGGGTGACAAGACTTTGATGCAGGGTTCGGCATGGTCTTTGAGTACAAGCCTGGGAGGACCAATTTGCCGACGCACTAAGTCGAAGGGCCGAGTTGGCATCCAACAAGTTCGAATTAGAATAGATAGCATCCATGAGGGGCCGTCCCCGAACGCATAAGATAGAAAAAGGACCCCGTAGCCCAGACCCCGCTGAAAAACGTGAGCAACTTCAGTTAGAAGTTCCGCTCGAGTGGAATGGTTGTTGGTACTCTCTTTCATATCCTCCTCCTGTTGGTGACTGACCTCTTCCTTTCTATTTAGAAAGTGGAACAGAACTAGCAGCAGATAGGCATTCAGTTAGCTTGAAAACGGGCTCGTAGTTAGAAATCGCTTCCTCAACAACTATCTTTAGAATGTCCTATCTCTCTCTTCAACGCTTTAAAACGAGCTAGAAGGCTTCTCTTAAAGCAGAAAAATAGGAGTTCTAGTAGTTTCAGCTATTCGATTCGAATGAGTGCCCTCACTTCCTTTCCTTACTACGATATGCCCAAAAAAAAGCAAAAGAAAGTGCAACATATCAAAGAGCGATGACACAAATTATCAGTGACCTCCTACATAACATATGCGAGCCTTACGTGGACGATTTGGTAGTCTTTTCAAAAGAAAGAACCGACCACATCGAAAATTTACGCAAGGTCTTCGAAAGGTTAAGAAAACATCAATTGAAGATGAACCCGAAAAAATGTGCATTCGGGATCGGGCGGAGGCCTTAAATCAGTAGGGCAATAGCATAGCTATTATTGACCTGACCCCTATTACATTACTTAAGCCTACTCTTTCTTCAAGATACGAAACGAGCAGCCGAAAACGGCTGTCCCTATTGTATTTTAGATGGAGTCATCTACAGGGCTAAGAATCTTACCTTTACTTAGAGAGGGGTAGCGGTACCACGCTCTTCCGTGCTCGTAGGTTGACTCACCTATGCATCCCGACTAAGGTCTCACAAACGTGCACTTCCCTTATGCATCCAACCGCTTCACTAATGCGAATAGGTTATACAGAAGGGTAGGTTGGTTATATACTCTTATGCGCCTTCCTTCTTCGAACCTTTTGGTATGTATTGCCCCCTAACTATAGATCAGATCCACCAGACAAGAAACTCAATTCCGCACTGCTGCTGAGTCGTCGGACTTATCCACCAAGGGATTCGTGGAATTTCTGTGGATTGCGTTGGGGGAAATCTACCAAAGCTAGGCAGATAGATAGACTCCTTTCCCGCTGCTAAGGGAGAGCAAGAAAGAAAATCAAATGATTGTTTTTTAACCAGCGCCCTCTTTTGGGTATGCAGGTACTAAGAGTCCTCTCACTACCAACCAGCAGACATCATCTGGCTGGGTCTTGCCGGTATCAACAACGAGGAAGAAACAACCAGAAACAGCAACTAACTATGGCTCTTGGCCCAGACAACGTCCTAGGCGTAGGGGAGATCGGAGCAAGAGGGAACGCCTAGACGACGTTTTTCTTCCTGGGCTGCAGTAAGTAGATCGAGAGGTCGTTCCGCCCCTTGTCCCCGAATATGGGGAATATGTTCTCAAAAAATCTTGCTCCAATCTGACCTAGCTGGCGAGCGATCCCAGTTCGCGACAGAGAACAAGACAGCAAGCGAGCGTACTTTTGTTCGCTTCTTCTCCACCAAGCACGGAAGTTTAAGGATAACTGTAGGTCGGTGGCTACCTAAGGAAACTCCGATTCGATCCGCCCCCCGGCTGGGAGGCATCTACCTCATCCCGATCACAAGGAGAGGTTCACTATGATGGGGGGTACTTTTTTTTCCCTTAAGGAAAAAATGAAATGCATAGGGGACCATCCTTTTGTTGCGGCATGCTCCTCAGATTTACGGATTCGCAGGGGGCCTCAGGCCCTACTTAGTTGACTGACAATGACAAAGGCTTGCGAAACTAAGTAGGGCCTTTTCCTTTTTGTTTGAATAACCCATTCTCATTATCTTTAATAAGTAAAGTAGGCAAACCTATAGGTCCTTAGTAGCGTTGACAAAGAAGAAGGAGCCGGTTAAAAGAAAGCGAATCTTTCCATTTTTCTTATAGTTTCTATTATATAATAATAAGAAATTTCTTTCTATTTCTTATTATTATATATAGGCCAGCTTGACAAGCAACCCTTCCTCTTGATCTGAGGTGCGAAGAGAAAGATTTCTTTTTTATGACTTCCACTTATCGATCCCGGCCCAGAAAAGTGACCGACCAGGGCAGGGCCCTATTGATAAATGAAAGAAAGGGTTTATGAGCCCTAGCCCTGTAAGCCCACACCTGTGTAGAGTAGATCGTTCAACACCTGCGGCACAAACCCATTTTGAACCTATTGGTCCTAGTATCATAGGCGACCGAACGGCCGCCCCCTAATTACTAGACCAACCTGCTATAATAATTCCATAAACACCTAGCGAAGATATGGCAAACAAATAAAGTAGCCCTATGTTCGGATCTGACAATACCATACCATAATCAAAAGGTACAACGGCCCGAGCGACCAGACTTAACATAAATGTAGCCACTGGAGCCATTCTAAAAAGGGAGAAATTAGCACTACTTGGTGAAATAGGTTCTTTTAGAATCAATTTCAAACCATCTGCTAGAGGTTGTAACAATCCAAACGATCCCACTACATCAGGACCCTTTCGACGTTGCACAAAAGCCATTACTTTACGTTCAGCTAGCACTAAAAAGGCTACTCCTAGTAGAAGTGGTAGAATTATTCCAAGTATTTCAGCTGGAACAGCTATGTACATTTTTTTTTATATTCACTCATGATCTGGCCTGGTCGACCCAATCATGATATTGAAGGAGGGGACCTTTTCTCGAAAAAAAAAAAATTCTCAAAATAGTTACTTTCTACTTGTTAAGGCCTATCTTTATGTTTCGAAAATCAGTTTAGTAATGTAGTAGGCCTAATGCTTTTAAAGCTCTAGTAAAAGGCATATAAGGCATATGTGGTTGTTTATGTAATGTAGTGCTTTATGTAGTAGTAATGAATAAATCTGTTGGATCCATGTTTTTTTATATACTTGAAAATCTGGGTCACTACCAGCAAAAACACCTCTGAACAAGATTCTAGCACCATGCCAAATGTGTCCGAATAAGAAAAGCAAATGAAGTATGTCCAAAAGTAAACCAAGTAAACCAACCCCTTAGACTGCTACGAAAAACACCATCGGATTTCATTGAAATAACCTAAAAGGAAAAGAACATAGGAATGACTAGTCTTAGAATCGGGTTAGACCGAAATAAAGGTTTGATTTCTTCGAGCGATCGCGCGATACTTTTTTTCTTCTCATTCGAGATATTATTGCAATTAATGTTTCTGAATCTAATAAAGTAAAGTCAAAGTGTTAGTTGGTCGTTGTTCGTTCCAAAATCGAAAATAGATTCGATACGGACTACTTCTTTAAGTAAGAGTTGTCATATATCGGTAATGGTCTAACTAGCTCCACCCCTTCTTATCTATTCATTCTATACACTCAAGGCAAATGGGTTCACAAGTCAAAGAATCGCTTATGAGCGTCTTTAGACACAGAAAGGTACGAAGTTACGAGAAGAGGGGCGTAGCTAAGAGTGGTTGGAGAGGTAAGAAGTCACTCGACCGTTAGGGAAAAAGCGACTCTTATTAGATAATATTTATTATTCCATATCGATCGTCTGAACAAAAGAATGATTAAAGCGAATCGTCTTAACAAAGTAATGGTAATGGGGAACGATGACGCCAAAGCGTTCCATATTGATCTTTGTTCTTAAAATTCTTAATTGAATGAAATTTCATTCTCAATTTAGCTTGGAAAGATCTAATCGAATATCTTACTTAAACAAATTCCAACTTTAATTATTTGAGATTAATAATATATATTAGATAATTAGAATGATAATAAGGATCACTTTTAGTGAAAAGGTATTACGCCAATCTCACAGGCATAGAAGAAAGATCTTTAAGTCAATTAAATAAACTAGTCAATTTATGTTCACTTCTTTCGACAGTCGGAAAGTCTCTTAGGCGGTCTGAGGATACCAGCTTCGCGGGACCACAGTCCAACTCAAGGCGTTGCTTTACGGTCCTGCCGCTTTCTCGATCAACTCACTTCGTGCTAAAGACAGTTACTTGAAATTCTTCAGGGGTACACTTCACACCAACCCAATCTCGATAAAGAAAGATAAGATTTCTTATTTAAGAATTGAATGAGCAGAATTGAATGAGCTTGGAAAGATCTAATCGAATATCTTACTTAAACAAATTCCAACTTTAAATAAGCTATTATTTGATATTAATAGTCCCGGATAGGTTTGAGTTCTGCGGGTAAAAGCGCTACAGGCTCTACTTCATAGGGCTAGATAGGCTTCTTGGTTCTTTGGAGCCCGTCGTCCTTGCTTGGCTTTGCTTTGGGGATTTTCTCATTGATTCCGTGTCGACATTTCTAATAGGCCAAAGAACTCGATTCGCCGTGTGTGATAGAATTGTTTGAAGGAATGGAATCCGAAGCAAAGAATGCAAGCTCTGAGGGATTCACCGCTCCGTGGGCTTCTTTCTCACAATCTATACTTTTTTGCTGTCTTAAGTGAAATACTTTCTGCTTTCTTCCTTGATGGCTGAAGGAAAGAAAGAATTGGTTGCTTGATGGCATTCCCCGACCTACCTTTACCGGAAGGCGTGAACTTTACTTGCAGTGGAACTCATTGCCTCTTTCCTTTAGAACTTAAGCTAACCCACTTCCTTAAGGCGAGCTGCCCTTAAACAAAAAGGCCCGGGCTAAGAGAATGAATTTACCAGCTATTCGAAATAAATCCTTATCACGATTCTAAATCCTTTCCCCGGTTAGGGACATGACAGTACATACCAGGTAAGAGGTTCTTAAACATAAGGGAATGTTGTTTTCTGCACTATAGTCTCAATGTTGCATAATAGACAAACTTTCAATTTACTAACCAACTTCATTATTTTAATAGGTAATAGGAAAATGGAATCCTCAACTATTCCGTTAGTCATTTATAATATAAGGAAAGAGGGAAGGATTACTAAACCTACAAGCTCTTTCCTCCTGCACCTTGCTGCACTCTCCAGCCAAACCAGGTTTTTTTAAGGGCTGTATTCCCCAGAAACTTCTAGTTATTCTCCAGTATTAAAGGTTCTAGTGACATTGCTGCTATTGCTGGAAGTCCAGTTGCATTTTGGCTGGGAGTTCTCTGTCAGCTAGTGGGAGTCCTGCTATTCTCATTGTAGGCGTAGTTGCTTCTTTCATCCAGACCAGCACGCCATAGAATCCCTTTTCCATGCCCGTGCTTTGACCTCTTTCTACGCCTAAGTTAATGTCGATCCAAAGAAAAGAAGCCATTTAGATCTGAGTTAAGGAAGGAAGTGAATTTAAGCAAGAGAGCGATAGGATAGATAGAAAGCTTAGACCAATAGGAATCTTAGGAAAGCCGGTATCTTTTTAGGAAAAAACTATATTAGTAAACAACCTCTTGGTGTTTCAGTTGCTATCCATTCTTTTTGAGTGCCATATAGCTTTTCCCAAATGAAAGTAATAGCATATTCTAGCAAGGAATTGATTAAAGTAAAAGCACAAGGTGTTCTCCTGTCGTCAATCTTCTTAGTCGTTTGTCTCCACTAGCCGTAGGACGAAGCATTCAGCTAAGAGCAGCCAGCATCCCGTCTGAAGGCAGAAGCTTTAAGAGATAGGGGGGGTCGCTGTTGCTACTGTTGCTCTTATTAGTGCCTTAGCAGGTCTTCCCCTTTAGGAGGAAGCCTTAAGGCAACAAAAGCGAGTCCGGAAACTGCTAGCTGTCGACGAGGAGGAGTCAACTAGCGATGCAATCTTCCTTCGGTAAGGGATGGATTCTTCGCCTAGCCTTTCTTTTGTTCGAAGCTAGCCATGAACGGTCGACAAGAGTGCTGCTTCTGTCTTCTCTGTATCATGATACAGAAGCCACCACGGTAATCAACGAAGGGAACAGCTTCCTCTTTCACTAGCATTGAATGATTCTTTCCCTCGGCTGAACAACTACCTTAATCAATCCCGGCTGCGCTAAAAGTAAGTACCTCACGGCCCTATGCCTTGAAGGATAATAACTAGATGATCTGAAAGTTGCCAATATCAGTGAATCGGCAATTGATATTGATATAACATAGCAAGCGCGGAGATTTCCAAACCAAGTCTGATTGCTTTCGATGTTGGCGAATCCGCTAGCTATTCTCTAGGTTTCCGTGCTCTAGCGGGGAATCTTTAAAAGAAGCTCTTTAGTTTAGCTAGATTTTCTATCAAATAAAAAAGAAAATGAAAAAGGCAGGGCCTTCGCAAGAAGCTTTAATTTAAGGCTGACTTTGATAGAACTACGGTAAGTGGAAGGAAAGCCTTTATCAACCATCATCAGGAATTCTTCAAATGGAAAGAAAGTTAAGGCCGGTTCTACTGATGTAGTTAAATCGAAGGCTCTTGCTTTCTCTGATCTTATAGTTTAGTTTCTTCCTTTGAGCAGGTAAATGAAGGGCATAGGGCAAAGGAATGGCGTTCTTCGTCTTTCTTTTCCTAAACAAAGTCTTCCGGCGGTTTCCTCTGAACTATAGTTCTGGGCCTACGATGACTATTATGGGCTCCGGGATTCCTATCCTATGGGTAAGGCCTTCAATGATAAAGGAATGAAAGACCAGCATCTTCCTTTTGACGATTCATATTCTTACGAATCTAAGAACACGCGCTTTCGCTGAAAACCCCTTATAGCTAGGACTATGATAGGTTTCTCTCTAGGTAGTTTGAATTGGAACTATGCTCCTTGAGCTTTAGGTTCAGGCTTATCCTTATGATTTGCAGCCTGTTGGAAAAAAAAGAGCTGTTCGAAGCCCATTCGTTAGTAGTGAGTCTGAAACTCCAACACAGTTGGAAGCCTATTTAAACCTCACCTCCTGGCAAACTTCTAAAAAATAAGAGAGTTTTCCGGACCGGAAATGCCAAGTTTGCGCTCTTACTCTTAATGAAGGGCACACCATAACTTCTTTGACAACCAGCTTTCCTCACTCGCAGCTTTTACTTGCCTCACATGCAGGTCGATCCTAGTTCGTGCTTTCTCTCTTATTGACTTCCATCGGGCGACAAAATGATATCGCTTCCCTTTCATGAGGCGGGGACGCCGCTAGCCCCATTGGCAACCTTATGAACCAGATATCTCGGGTTCACTGTCGGAGCACACCGACAGAGAAGGGAACGAAGGCTATAACATAGGAATTAGGTTGCTTGCAATGCAAGACTTCCCCTTCCTAAATTTTCTAGTCCAATCAACGGCCTCTTACTAGGTGATACTGAGGAGGGCCGGACCCTTTTTTTATTTCTTTCTTTCTTTACTGTTCAAAGAAGAAGTTTTTTGTTAAGTGTATACGCACTTTGTATGAGAAAGAAGGGATATAAACATAATGGTTGTCTAACGAGATACTATGCAGAATAAGGTTGTCAGGTGGGTCACATATTGCGCATTTACCGCTTTCGAATTTTTAAAATTGGATTTATACTTTATCGACTTATTTCATATCATGGTTCAGGCGTTAAAAATCAGTGAGGTTTACTCTTCCTTTTCGATGCCCGTGGAACTACTGTCAATGGTTTACTCAATTACTTATTGGGAATGTTAAAAAAAAAGATTACTACGTGATTTTTTGAATATGCCTATATCTATCGCTTTTCCTTCATTGATTTGATTCTTTCAATAGATACCGAGATTCATATTGGAAATAAAAAATATAGTAATTCAAACTATAAGACATAAGAGTAATTCAGATTGATCAGAACAAATAGATATAGCAAATAAATGGAATTGGATGCTATGTCACTCCCATATATGGAATTGATATTCACATATATCAAGATAATATTGTGGATTGATCTATAGATCCATATCAAATGCAGCCTCTATCTTTATTTTAGTCCAGGGAGCAGCTACAATCTAACTAATAAATAGTATGGTAGAAAGAAATAGATGAATCTTTCTACCATACTATCTATCTATTAGAATACTGCCGATTCTAGTCCACTCATTTCATTTAAGACATGAAATTGGAATCTTTTTCATTTTATTTCGGCAATTTTGGCTAAGAACTCAGAAGTCAAGTTTCATTCAAATTAGTTAATAATTAATCGTTTTGACTGACTGTTTTTACGTAAATGATAAGTAGAAAAGCGGTAGGAACTAGAATAAATAGTGCAGTAGCAATAAATGCAAGAATATTTACTTCCATAATCTCATCGGTTTTTTACTTCGCAATAACTCGGGATTTAATCCCATAGAGATGATAAATCTTTGGCCTGTAAATTCAATGAATGAATATTACCTCTCGATGATCTTGAATCGGATCAATATCATGAATAACAATATCTGAACTATCAAATCAATTCGTCGTCGAGAATTGAATAGTATAACATAGGAAGTTCTTTTATCCATACCGCCCCAAACTTGGATTCCTGACCCAATCCAACCAAAATTCCTTTATTTATCATTTTTTATCATCTGTTCTTTTTTTCTCTCTAATCTATCTAGTTCCTTCTTGTACAATCATCTGATGAAGTCTCATCAAACAGCTCTTCCACTTCCAGTGGTCACATAGTTACAAACCCAAACAAACAATAAAAGCTAAATGGAAAAAGAAAGGAGTTTAGAACGAAACTATTTTTGACTTGGAAGACAAAGAAGTGTGATAAAGATGCGACCGTATAAAATGAATATTCATCAAATTTACTATTTTTCAATTTGTTCTTTCGTCGATGGGGCCTTAAAACAAAATGAAAAATCGGAAAAATGATTCATTCCCCTTTCTAAGAGGAGTAGGATCTTTGGTTGATCTGTCCTTCCCCCTCCTTTCTTCGTAGATTATTAGCCCCGGGACACCTATACCAAAAGCTCAGTGTGCAATTTGCATGAAATCTATTTTTCAACTTCAAACTAGTAAGTGAGGTTCCATAAATCCGTATCCAGAAAAATAAATTGTTTTTTTTTTTTGTTTTTTCTGGAAAGTATTTTCTTATATTCAATTTTGTATTGGACAAGAAAAGAATTCCCTTTGTGTATGCGCGCCTCAAAAAGGTATAGTACCCGATTCCATTACATGCATCGGGGTCAATCGAAAAAGCCAGCATTTCTTGGAATACTGACTATAATGCTACCAATAATTGTACTAATCCAACCGCATATTACCCAAAGGAAAGAAAAAAGAAATAAGGATTTCCCCTTTGCTTTGACAATGAAATTCTGCCCCCCGTCCCCTTCATAAAAAGGGAGAGATTTATATTGGATCCGTCGGGACTGACGGGGCTCGAACCCGCAGCTTCCGCCTTGACAGGGCGGTGCTCTGACCAATTGAACTACAATCCCAGGGAAATACGGGATCTAGCAGAAAATTTGATTCTTTTTTATCTCCGGATCGGGTATTTCTGAAGTACAAAGGAAAGGGGTTATATCATCTCATGGTGGATTGTCGAATTATTGGGCCGAGCTGGATTTGAACCAGCGTAGACATATTGCCAACGAATTTACAGTCCGTCCCCATTAACCGCTCGGGCATCGACCCAGGAAGAATCAATTTTAGACTTATTGGTAATCCAAGATCAACTTCCTTTCGTAGTACCCTACCCCCAGGGGAATTCGAATCCCCGCTGCCTCCTTGAAAGAGAGATGTCCTAAACCACTAGACGATGGGGGCCCGCTTGACCAACGGCCATCATACTATGATCATAGTATGATCAGTTTTTTGAAATTGTCAATATAATCGAATGATTCTATCCGAGGGATCTTTCCCCCTTTCAGAATTGCATAGAATTTTTTTTTATTCTGATGAATTATTCATTCTAATCGCCATTAGAAATCTAAAATCTAGTAGTAGTATTTTTTTTATTTTTGAATTATTTCAATTGAATTTATTTCGATTATTTTAGTTTCGATTATTTTAGTATTTATAATTTTATTTCGATTTCTTTCACTTTCATTTGATTCATTGTTAAGACGAGATATCCTTATCTCCCTCCCACCAAGACAGGAAATTAACAAATGAGAAATCTAGTAAGATCAAGCAGAAAATTGTTTTTTATCCAAGAATTTAGTTCAAGAGACAAGTAGAATCTCTTCATTCCATGATTCGATGAAATATCTTGAATTTTATGTTGAATTGCTAGGTGTATGTACATGTATCAATCAAGTGAATTTTGTTCTGGTGGGATCAATTCAATAAAAGAAAAAAAGCAATTCGAGTCGGTCTTGAAACACTTCATTGCATTTTCTCCTAGACTTCCTAGGTAAATCCATGAGCCACTAGACACTATGTATCTACTGCACGTATTTAATGCATATATACTTATGTTTATAATATATGTACATATAGATATTTTATCCACATAGTGAATAATTCCGGAATTAAATAAAAAAGGCCCTTTTAACTCAGTGGTAGAGTAACGCCATGGTAAGGCGTAAGTCATCGGTTCAAATCCGATAAGGGGCTTTGTAAAACTCCAATCTAGTATTCATATTTAAGGGGAGAATTGTATTTTTATTTGTAATAAAAAAAGTAACTAACTGGATAATACATTATCATTATACTTAGTTATAAAGTTGAACATTTGTTTAGTCAATTTTCATTATTATGAATTTCTGAATAATGAAAAGTCACTTCTTGAATCACCCACCGAATATTCCTATTTTCCATTATACCAACCAAATCCATTCGAAAGGTTAGAAATCAACAAAAGAAAAAGGAAGTGGACCTGACCTATTGAATCATGACTATATCCGCTATTCTGATATTAAAATTCGATAGAGATGAAATTGGAGCAGTTGATTTTATTTTTATTGAATTTTTTTGTTTTGATTTTGAGTGGGAGTTCCCAGCCAGCTCCCCGAAAACAACAAGAGAAAGTCCCGAAAGATGCTCATCAGAAAAACCTTGTTTTGTTGAAGGAAGAAGTCCGGAGAGCGAAGGAGCGAGTCCCGGGATTCAGGGAGTTCAGCCCAGGGCAAAAATAAACCAAATAGGTCCCGATAGACTGGGAAGGTAGTTGTTCCACTCCTCTTCTGTCGCTCTCATCTCTGCCTTTCATCCACATCGATACCCCCGATCTCTTTTCCCACGAGTTTGCCACAATAGCATTTAGTTCGATCGAGTTCTATCTATATCCATCAACAAATCACATAAAATGGAAAGAAGAGCGCTTTTGCCGGCTAATCGAGTGCTAATTTCGAAGGCTGACGGTTGATGGCTATTATGATGCCTAGCTAACTACTTTCTACATAGCACACGTTCAGGATAGGGGACTTTAGCAAGTACTGCTGTGATCTTTGCCCTTAGCCTAGCAGTAGGAGGATTCTCTATTGCCGCTTTCATGTGACCACGAATGGCTCTTGTTCTCAGACCGGGAATCCTATCTTCCTATATGGCGAAAATCCTTCTAACTCTTTTCAAGTCAAGAATGTGTAAACCGATGCCATAGCCTTACCACATCGCAATAGGAGCTGCTATTGAATCTGGTGAAGTAAGGGCTAGGCTGCATCTCCTTGGGCCTCGGTAACAGTTCTTCATTCTTCTTCTCTTAGTGCCCTCTTTCAGAATCTCTGTCCTATTTGTCACTTACCTTTTCCTTGTTTTCGTTGTTAGGAGTATACTAAAGGAAGCAAAATGCCCTTTCTATGAAGAAAGGGTACCATACCAATATGGAAATCAATTGTTTGAAAGATCTAGAGCGGAAGATCGACCTCTTTTTGAGAAGAAAGTATAGGGTTAGCCTCGCCCACTTTAAAGACTAGGTACCCGTAGACTAGTGTAGCCTACTCATTGTCAGAGCAAGCCTTCCCTATGCAATGGTGCTTTCTAGTTCGTATCTGTGGGGCGCCCTATCGCCCTAAATCTAAGCGATGGAAGCGTCACTCTCTGTGTTTCGCCGTCAGGCGTATTCCCGTTACCATTGAAACTGTGGTTAGCATTTCCTTCTTTGGGAGCCGGGTGTCGCACGGAGCTTCATTCTTTATTTAATAGCGCTAAGTAGCGCCTTCTCTTTTCTTACTCGAGGATTGCTTTGATTAGACTCCTTTGCATTGGGGAATACCTTTCGCCTTACTAGATCCGTTCTTGGAAAAACGGAGCATAAACCCAGCTCGGTTATTGACCCTTTTACGGACCAATATCCGACTCCCCCCACGAAGCACAATCTGAGAAATGGGGATTAGCGAGAACCATCCATTCGAAGTCCAATCCAATCCTTTTCTACTTCTATGCTCGGTCTCCTCTATCTAATTCCACTTCTTGGTAAATAGAAGTAACTAACCAGGCTAGAAGAGAAAAGGCCAGAATGATCTTAGTGAACTGTAAACCGTAGTTCAAGGAGGCTTTCTAAGTCCTATCCTAGTAGGGTCGAAAGCAAAGGCTTCAGAGACTCTCTTTCTAATAGATTCAAAAGTCAAGAAAAAGTCTGCATTTCTTTTTCCTACTGGATTTCAAATTCCAGTTCTGATTTTGACCTGAACTTCAGAGGCGATGGAGAAAATCAAAGTCTTGTTGACTCAAAACGTTGACTCAAAACTATGAATGCTACCTTAAGGGAGAGAAGTTTCCCAAGGGCAGAGTTAAGGTGACATGAAATTGCTTAAGAGAAAGAGAGAAGGTAGGCTAGGTGGCTCACTTCCCGCCAGATAACGATGGGTAAGCAAACTTGTTTAAGATATCCATGGAAGCAAGACTGAGTAGCTCAATCTCTAAGTGTTAAATTGTCAGTTTCATCAACGAAAGTTGCCTGAGATCATATGGATCAACAATTCTCATTTCTTAGTTACAGAAAGCCCTTCTCAGTAAGCCAAGAGCCACTCATCTAAGCCAGCGGATTCGAATTCAGCTGTGCCGGTGCGCAAAGCAAGCACGCTTAGACTGCGATGTGCAATCATGAGTACAAATTGACACTCTGACCGCTGGCAGACGCTTATTTTGCCTGAAAGAAGGAAAAGAATCAGTCCCACAGCCTACTTTTACGTTTCCAATTTCCGGGGCAGAAGATCAAAGAAGGAAGAAGTTTCTCTTCTTTCCTTGATTCCTTCTCACCGAGAGATGCGGCATTAGTGGTTCCGATGCCATAAGTAGACTGCTTTCTGACTCGTGCAAAGGGTTTGAGCAAGATGGATAGGATTTATGACTTCCACTTACTATAGGAAGAAATGGCTGAAAGCCTATGCTAAGAGAGTCCTGTCTCGATCCTTTTTCTTTCTGATTTTGCTTTCCCTCCGCCAGTCCTTTGATCGCTCTCGCTCGGGAGGAAGTCAAAGCTGAAGTCAGTCTTCTTCTGATCTGATTGAATCTTTTACTTCCTTTCTTTAAAGTGCTTACTCAGTCCAGATGAACTCTCAATCCAAAGGTAGAGGAAGACAAAGCTTATGCCACAGCACAATGCCTGACCTTCTTAGATTATAAGGCTATAATAATGAATCTGCTTTCTAGAGCCAAGTCAGGCTTATAACAACCTATTCAATGCAAGGCTTCGCCGACATTGAACTGCAGAATGCCATTAAAGAATGGAAGCAAGGTAGGAGATTAAACCTCGGAGAACTTAACTACCTTAGTTCTACCGGGTTTTGGACATCATCATCTTCGTCAGGTTCTTCACAATTCCATCTCCTCGGATATCGGATATAGGAAGTGGCTTCGAACTCACCGTCTTTTTGGCAGCGATCATTGGTTTGATGAGTGTGCACGATGGTACTTTGCTTCCCGCGCGCGGGCTTTCCCTTTTGCTCCGTTTCAGCTCATTTTTTCGTGGGACCTCATTGTGATCCTAGAACTTTTTTTGAGTTGCATTCCGCTTCTGTTCATTCAGAGGGAGGTTTCGCTACTTCACTTATTGGGAAAGCAATGGAACGGAACTCAGCCTAGCTGGGCTGGCACTTTATGCTAATCAAACTCTAAGTGAAAGTCCAGTTATTTTAGTTGAATGTGAATAGACGATGACTGGACACAACGTCACTCTTCCTCTCTAATAGGGGACAGGTGACTCAATTCAATTTCTTGAAGGGAGGTGAGAGTTTAATTTCATCTCTAAATCGAATGTTCGAGCTAATGTAACGGCTGTTTCCGGTAGTTGGAGTTGCCTTGATGTCAGAAAGGTGTCCAGTTAAGAAGGTGCGACAGAATGGCTATTCTCTTGCTCGTGTCTTGGCCACAGCTACTGCTCGTAGTCATAGTAAGAGCTCAGAGTCTCGGACTTTATCGCCCGAATCTTTCTATCAGTTTCTTTCTGTCTGTGGGACTGGCTAACCAATGAGATAGACCAGGTTCAAACTCAAGCTTGCCATTCAGAGGCAGGAGACACTCTCCTCCTGTCCCGTGCATTCCAACATCTTTTTTTGTTATGGTCAACTTTATTTTTCTACTCATCATTAGAGCTCTCGGTGCCTTTGTAGGGATTTCAATTTGACGTTTTCTAGGAAAAGAATAAAGAAGAACCACCCCTCTCCTCTGACTCATTCTCATTTAGAAATGCCATCAAAGAAATCATTGATTGTTCTTTGTTTGGACTGAATAGAATAGGTCCAAGGGTCGGCCCTTTCACCTATAAAAAGGATTCTTCCAAGAAAGTTTGACTTTTTTAACTCAGAAATGAGACTAGAGAATCGAGAGATATCATTTGTGTACAGGGCCGTGGCACGACTCCAAGGGTAAAGTGAGAAACGGAAGATTTTAACTGACTCGGAATCCGCCACAAAGGATTGCCTAATTGCAGTTTGTCGGAAAAGAGTGGACAATGAATGAAAATAGACAGACTGATGTAGGATGTCTTGTCTTGGAGCGTATAACTCCAGCTTCGTATAGAGAGTGATCAAATGCCTACTCAGTCAGTCCTTTATTATCTTTCTTATCCTTGCAAAGGTCACTCTAATAAATGCATTCTTTTCCCGCTATCTAATAGAGACCTGTACAGCGGCTAAACTAAAGGCTCTGGTACGTGCTGCTAACTAGAGAGCACAAGACTGTCTCTCAAGCCCATTTGATTTGACACATGAAGCTAAAAAGCCTAAACATATAAATAGAATCGAATCGATCAAAGTACAGGCTTGATCCCTGAACTCCTATTGAGAGTGGAGCTAAGGATGAACTTTATTGCGCCTTTGAACATGTCTCATCTCATTTAAGCGCATGATTCATTTCATTCTCAGAGAATAGATTGAAGATCGAATCTATCTTAGGAGGGTCAATGATTCATAAAAGAGTCGCGGATCTTTGATGAAAGTAGCTCGACTGATTTATCCATTCCAGTTATAGGCTGGACTCTCCTGGCATCAATCCTTCATTCTTTTTATTAAAATTAAAGAGTAGTAATAGTATGCTACTTCTATGCTCATTCCGATCTTCCTCTTTCCTTCTTCCTCCTTTGTTATCCCTACTATTGATCTGACTTTTATTAGTTTGGTCCACTTCATAAATGACATCCTGTCAGTTAGCATTCAAATGCTACTATATGCTTAACACATTGACTTCTATTTAAGTAACGATGTGCTCTAAGGGAGTCTTCCCATCCCGAATCTACTTATCGATACTCGTCAAATCCAGTTCTTTCAGTAGGAGAGCGACTACTGCAGTCACATCCTGTCTTCTCTTCTATCTCCTCGTCGTTCAGTCAGTGATCTAGTGGCATTCTATCTTGAAGCGAATGCAGCGTAAGGTCGCTTGCGCCTTTCTTCCTTCGTTCTCCTCGCTCCGAACCTTATTCAAAGCAGAAAGACGATGATCTCATACTAAGGAAGAATTTCGGTCTCGTTCTCGTATAGTTGAGAAAGGCTTCATTTAGGAGCGAGATTGTCATCCAACTAGAAAGATCGTAAAGAAAGCCACTTTGACGCCCAAAACTCCCATGTTGGTTTGACCAAGCGATTTTCAAAAAATGCCTCATTGCAGAAAGCAGATTGTTCTTTTTATGAAAGATGCAAACAAAAGGCATCTGTACTCATAGGATTGCGGGCTACTCTTTAGTCAGATGAATAAGGATTTACTTGCCAGCGTGAGGGCTTTCAAAAAAAGCAGCAAAACAAGAGAGGTTAAGCATTTAAGAGAAATAATAGCTACCAAGGGTTTGAGTCTAAACTCTTCAGAGACTCCATCTTCAGATCCTAAAGAGACTCCATCTAATAAAGAGACTCCATCTAATAAAGGGATTCCATCTTCAGATCCTAATAAAGAGACTCCGTTACAGGATCAGAGTCAATCTTCACCTACTCTATACCACTATCCGCCTAAAAAGAAAAAGCAAAAGCCTGGTTAAGCTTCGACGAGCTGCCTATTGATATTCCTCACTTTTTATCTATTTGCCTACTCTTCAGCTTATATAATACTTATATCTGGTTGGTTATTCCTTGCTTGAGAAAAGAGAAGGTGATTCAATCAGAGAAGAGTGGAAAGAGCTTACTCCAACGTAAGGAGGGAAAGCAGCCTCGCTCAGCGCGAAATAGCGTATATATAGAAGTTCCACCTCTTAATCCAATAAATTAGCTCATTTTAGTTTCAATTCCTATATTCTTTCTTATTTTGAGCTTGAAAGAAGAACTGGTAGGCTTGGCGCCCTAGGCCCCTTTAGGTCAAGTAATATCCTATGGTTCCCTCTTAGCCCTTTTCTCAGCCTATTCTAATAACCTTTCACTATTCTATTAGTTCAATATACGGTTGTAGAAAGAAAGTCTACTGGACGTGGGAAAACTGACTGATAGTGAGAACTATTTCAAAGAGACTGATAGTGAGACTGAGAGTGAGAACTATTTCAAAGAGACTGATAGTGAGACTGAGAGTGAGAACTATTTCAAGATGATAGGCTTGTCGCCCCGGAGTGAAGTTCTTCCCGGGCGGGGAGAACGAACGATGTTGATTGGCATAAGGCGCCTAGTCACATTCCGAAGCATTGCCTCTTCGTTGAAAGTCAAAAGGGAGTGATGTGATTCCCAGGTGGGGATCACGAACGATATATAGCACGACGAACGTCGACTCGACCTAATTTCTTAAGTCAGTCTCTTAGCCACCGACCTCCTATGTTCTCAGTCTTCAATTTCCCCTTTCTTGAGAAAAAGCCGGAAAGAATAAAGAAAGATATTGAGAAAGATTATATACTATATTATCGGTGTTGACAGAACACAGGTAGGCTTGGCGCTTAGTATATCGTCGAAAAGAAAAGCAAGATGCTTATTATCTTTTAGACTTTAATACAATACTCGAAATGCACGAGAGTAAAGTGATTCCAGGGCTGCTTAATCGACGAAGTAAGATAGATGAGATTGAATCGGCTGAAAGAGAAGGTAAGACTTAAAGAAGCTAACAGCAGATCTTAGTTCTACCTAACAGGTAATCCCAGATTCATAATGTGAAATGAAGTCACTCTGGAGGCATGATTATATGATTGAATGATCAAGCCTGCTAATCCGAGCTAAGAACAGGAAATGTCAGTGACTTAAAGGAGTGAAGAGAGCATTATCCGTCGAGCTACTTCTTTCCTAGCTTCGTCAGTTTGTCTAGGAGCAGGAGTAAGAATTCATAAGTAGTGGTGAATCCGTGTAGCTGTCAGCAACAATGGTAGTTGTTTATTCTCACCTGCTAGCTGCTTTGAAGCCGACTTATTCTTTCTCTCTTTCCCCTGAATAGGGAAATGAGTGTAACTCAGTGTAACGATTCGTTTTCATCACTCCGTCCCTTAGGAAAGTCGGCAGGATAGCTTCTTGTTGTCATCAACATAAAGAAATAAGGTGCGCAATCCAAGCGCTAAATAGACTGGGGAATCTGTGCTAGGTATCAGGAAGCGGATGCGATCCGGTTACACTCTTCCTTAGCTAGCACTAAGCTATTTCATAACCTTGTCTCACGCGGGAGAAGATTCAAATAGAAGAGGGTTTTAGCGGCTTCGGAAGGAGCCCTATCTATTAGGGTTAGACAACTAATATTGTCTAGTAGAGTAAAATATAGGATAATTGGCAATAGGTGAATTCACCAGTTCAATAAGGATTGATCCATTAGCGCTGATAGCTCTATTTCGGGTGGATAAAGGAAAATCTCCCCCTTTGCCTTCCTGAGTTCCCCTAGGATTGATAGCTTTTGGCCATTGTCTTATACTAGTGCAAGGTTAGAGTCGAATTTCAAGTAAACAATAGGGCAATCAAATGCCAACTCTACTGCAGCTTTACCACTTCCTGTATGCGTACTGGCTTCCCTAACTGCTGGATTCAATCCACTTGCTCATTGCCTTGAGAAAGAAAACTGCTCAATCCGGAGAAAAATCCGATTAGAGTAGTTCTCTAGAAGCCCATTATAGTAATACTGCAAAGAACGCATATGAAAGCTGTCCTCGATCCCCCCTTTTTCCTGACTTACTTCTTGGGAAATGAGACTTCCCGCCTTGATCAATAATCATTTTGATTTTCCTGATAGATTGCATTGGTCTAAAATGCTAGCTTGAAAAGGAAGTCCCTTACACTAGTCCAATTCTTTTTTGGTTATTAGCAAGCTTTGAAGAACATTTTCTCGATCTTCACTTCAACTGGCCGGATGTGGATGGAACGTATGCTACGAGTGCTTTAGTTGCGACGTGGGTACCGGTTGTATTCTAAGTTGATTCAACAACAGCCTAAGTTTCCTTATTTCAACAAATTTCCTGTTCGGGTAGGATAGTGAGTGTCAGGAGAAAGAAAAGAATTAGAAGCGTCTCTCATAGGTTCACCAATTTATTGACTCTTGCCAGGTAGCCCGATGTCTCATCGTAAGATGTTGGTGAGTCTTGGGGCCAAGGGCTTCTTCACAGCCTGAAACCCGGTTCCCTTGCTTTATTGAATCCCGTAAGTCACTTCGTTCTCCAGTCTCCTTCTAGGCTTCTAGTAGCCCTTCTTCCTTCCACCAAGATAAACTGGAACCTTATAGCAAGAATAGCCCTAGAGGGTCTTACCCTTACTCCAGACTTAGACACTCTATCTATTAGGCTCTCTTTTAACTGCTATGAGACTTATTAACAACGTATGATAATTCAAACTTTTAGAACTCTTAGACACGGTAAGAAGACTAGACATATAAAGTCCTTCTCTTTTCTAGCGGCTCTTCCTGAGTTTAGTCAAGCCCCATCCCCGAGTCCCAGCTCCTTCGGACTTATTTCAATAAATTCAATAAAAAGGGGTGCAAGTGAATCAGAGCTTGAGAATATAGCTATTGCGAAAACTGTCTCTGCATAGGGGAATGCCAACGGCTTCAAGCAAGGAACGTAGTAACTAAACTCTAAGGAGAGGATAGAAAGTTCCATGTCTGAGAAGGAAAGGATATCTTGGCAAGAAGATATGTGTGGCCAGTAGCTTTCACTGTCAATCTGTTCTCGTACTGTAAAGAAGCATGAATGGCATACCGGTTGGATTTTATAACGTACAGCCAGTCATTGTAAATTTCGGATAAGTTTCAAGTTATAACATAGCCCGACGTCAAGGTGAGACGCCCAGTCCAGCTCTTTAAGAAAGAAGGTTCGTCCTAGCTTAGTCGAAGTCTAAGGCAAAACCAGAATCCCAACAGTGCTAAGCTAGTAGGATTTCCTCTTGGAAAGAAAAGACTAGATAAGCTATCCAATCAGTAGACAGGCTGGGAACTCTACGAGGTACGCAGTAACTCGACTGTAGGGATCCCGTAGAAAGCCTTCTCCGTCAATATATAATCATTGAACGGAGGATAACAGCCGAGAAGGATATGAAAGACTACGGTTCAAAGCGAACTAGCTAGAGCGGGATCTGCTGAACCTGAGGGAATAAGGAAAGAAGCAAGCTTGGGTGCTTTATTTCTTTTTGCTTGTAGCATGATATGTAGGCTGAACACAAACCCAATCGAAGTGAAACTCTCCTTTCCTTACTTGTTCCAAGTAAGAGAATTGGCATTACCTTCGAAAGGTAGGAGCTCAAATCCGGCTCGGTTAGGGTAGACCCAGGGAAAGAGCTGTGCACAAAGGTTTGAACCATGGGGCTCCTCGAGCAGATACCATTACAATGGAGAAGCTCATCTTCCCATTACCGGCGGAGAACTCAAGGGCTCCAAACTCCTTAGGTCTTGTTTTGTAAGCTTGAAGCTTTGAAACCTGTCGAAATGAACTTACCACTCCACTAACCTAAGCTTACCAGATCAATTGTTTCACTACCGAAACCCGTACCGTACACGCCGCTTTCTCGGCTTCCCCTGTATAGCTAGCCTTCTTCTTCATACGAAGACTTTGAATGAGATAGTGAGATAGTTCGTATGAGGTCTTACGCGGATACTCTTTATATAGGGAGAGTTTCTTCATTATGCTCGACCGTAAGGTACGTAGTAGCTCGACCAACGTACGTAGTCGCTCGACCATAAGGGAGAGGATGGACTGGTTCGTAAGAATAATATAGCTGAGTACATACTTTGACCCCTTACCATAAAGCCAGGAAAGGATAGGAAACCTCGAGCAACGGGAGCTCGTTCACTCGTTCTTCGGTACGTAGCTTCAGCTCACTCGTGAAACGAATCCGTTGCAACAAAGGAAGCTAAGTATAGGACTTGTCTGTAGGCAGAATAGAGTAAGTAGGCCGTTAGGCAATACGGCAGTAAGTACTGGAGAAAAATTATTAGACAGAGGGTTCCTTGGAAGGTAGGCGAACATTCTTCTTGCTTGGTCTTTTATAGGTATGTTAATGTTCAGTCTTTGGTGCAGTACGCTTGAGTGAGTTCGCTTGATCTTTGCTAATTGGCTGCCATTGTTATTGCTGTATACCGTCTATCTGTATATTTCATAAAAACACTTTTTTAGTAAGATCTTATATCATCTGTTCCAAGAGCGATGGGATCCCCCTCTATCACCGGGAGCCCGAGCGGTATTAAGAATTGCTTATAAAAGGAGAACTGGCTAACGAAGCCTAGCTCGTTTAGGTCCTGCCATTCCTACCTATCTATCATTGGTCAACTCGGGAATCAGCTAGACCCGACTTTCTCTTTCAAATGAATTGATTCGCCAGTTTATGAGCTCACTAAGCCTACAGCCAACGCTATATCTCTTGCTATGGCTCTTAGCTCAGGGTGGGGTATCTGGTCAGCACACTAAGAATGAAGTAGTACGATCGGCGGGCGTTGGAAAGAGAGCTTCAGTACAATTATCGCTGCTTAGCGAAATGAGGTACAAAGCACCTTTCCGCTCTTTGCTTTGCGTATGCTGGTTCGAAATCCACTTCTTTCGCTGTCTTCTTTGTCTTCTTTTTGTTTGGAATCTTTCTCTTGGTATGAGGTTTGAAACCCCGCTTTTTTCCCTTGAGCTTGAGCTTGCATGCTGCCGGCTCATCCATTGCTGATGCTTTTCCCGCCGTCTATACCTTTTATTGCTTTGCTCCTGCGACCGGCGCCCGCGCTAATGGTGATCCCCAGGCCCCAAAATCCTGAGGTATGTTCCCGGTCTATATGCAACTGGAGAATCTTTTTATGGATCTGGAAATGGATATAGAGACTCCCACCGAAGAAAAGATCTGCTACTCTTTCATCCGGCAAAAAAAGAGGTTTAGCTTAACAATGTGTTAGTTGGAGCGATGGGATTTGTTTGATTCCCATTGCCTGCTGCCTCTTCTCAATCTATATTCGACAGCTTGAATCGAAACGCTTCGCTGGGTTGAACGAACGGCCACTCTGTATACTTAGCCGGAAGCAGGGCATTCCACCGATTCGACTGAGTGAGATTCCCCTATAGTTTACTTCTGTCCTTTACTAGTTGACAAGTGTTGTTTGAACTCGGAGCCACTCTGTAAACCAAAAAAGCCGTGAGTCAAGAGGTTAGTGACCGTGCGGTATCGGCAGAGAAAGTAGAGAAAGTGACACAAGTCACATAAGCAAGCTGTCAATAGGGATAAATGCAGTCATTTTGCATACATAATCGGCTTTTGAACCATTCGATTCGCGGGTCCCCTAAACCTATGGATGGTTTCATAGCGTCTTTCAGGAGGCTCAGCTTGAATCGAAACGCTTCGCTGGAGTGAACGAAGGATGTTTCAAGTCCTTTGATTGTGCGTTTACGCTTTATTTAAGCAGCTTTGAATGCGCTTTCTAATCCGCTTCTGTAAAGAAAGGAGAACAGAGAGGCTCAGGCTAACTCACTGACATGATTGAAACCATGCCTGAAAGGTAAACGAACAAGGAAGAGTGTTCACCAGTATAGTAGCTAGTCTTGAAAGCAAAGAAGCCGTTCCTTCGCTGCTTGCTTTGTGCGCTAAGAGCTTTCTTTCCTTGCAAAAGTTAGGATAGTAAGAATGGAAGAGGAACATAAAAGGACATTTTTCAGAGTGAAACTTAACCAAACGCCCTCTCTCTGTAGGACTCGCTATCTATGCCCGAACACTTATTGAGCGATCCATTCTATGAGCTGGGCAGCTAGTAGAGGTAGAGAGAAACCTCTTTTTTGTTAAGCCGGTCCCATTGATTTCATTCAAGCTTGTTACGATCAGGCTCATTTGGCTTAGATCTTGCCTGGAAATTGGTTAGGGTCGTTCGTTTGGCGCTTCGAGGCTGTCTTCGACTCATAGAATAAGGAAGCCCACTTTTTTTTCTCTTTCAGACAAGAAATGGAGTCAGGGACGGACATGAATCTGCGCCTTGTGTGCTTTTTCTTCTCTCTTGCTTGGGAATAAACGATCGCGATGTAGCAGGGTCAACTCTATTAAAGCGGATCAACAAAGGCGAGATCAGCTCACTTGCCCACCGACCCCCGTCTCTTATGCGATGACACTCAGTCCTTAAACTAGATCAGAATAGGAGACAGAGAGGTAGGTAGTCAGGCTTGTAGCAAGTTCTTACAGGACGTAGCTAAACCTTCCGAGGCAGGATTTACCGCGCGGGTTTATTACATTTCCATGAACGTGATCTTGCTAGGTCTTTAATAGTATTCTCTACTAAGACTGTTCAAAAGGCTTCAGAAAAGAATATAGTACATCTAATCATACTGTTATTAATGAGTTTTGGGAAAATTTATACAGGGATATAGATGATAAAAGCAGAAATAAAGAAGAAAAAGCTACGTATAATAATAATGTTATGAAATTATTGTATGATTATAAGAGGGATAAAGAGATCATTAATAATACAATTGACATCTCGGATGAAGAATTACTTGAGTTACAGAAGAAGATTGAAGATATAACTAGTCAATTTGATGAATGTAGTATATTTAATGAAATTCCTAACTTAATCAAACTATTGATAAGAAAGGATCTTATAAACGCTAAATCTTATTTATATAAATATCTTCCTCGACGATATTTAGAATAGTACTATTAATCAGTTCGGTCAATATACGCTGGAGGCTATCATAATATATGTCTTAGGGTTGTTGTACAACTGTACTCAAGACACCTCAGTTGTGAGGGTATCTACATTGTTGGACAAGTTAGATAGCACAGTTCGAATACAGGCCAATATAATCAATAAGAAAAATATGGTTAGTAGTACAGCAACAAGTAGTCGAGTTGATATCAAAGGTCATAAATATAAAATTGGTAAAGGATTGCTCGAGTTCATGATTGAAAGAAAGTTGATCAAAATTGAGACACTTTCAGCAGACGATAATAAAGCAGTAGTGAAAGAGAAAGGAAAGGGTTATTCTAAAATGAATTTATTCGCTGTATGTGATTTTGACAACAATCTTATCCCTTTGAAACTCAATCTTCCAATGGTTTGCAAGCCTTTAAAGCTGACCGAAACACGTTATACCTAACGAACTAGGGTAGCTGTGGGACTCTCGCTAGTATTGACCTCCTGGACTAGTACCGATGGTGGCTCCTCGGATGAGTCTTTGTTTAGTTAGGAGTAGGTTCTTGCAACCTTAACGCACTAACGAAAAACCGCTTCCAGTTTGCAGCTGATGAAAGTCTGTCCTTTCATTACAGGCATCGGGGTGATCCGCTTCGGGACAACCTCGGCCACATGGGCACTGGTAGTGAATTGATCACGGTAATAAGTCCGGATCGAGGAAAATTCAAATTCATACTTGAATCCCACTAGCTCACCGAAAACTAGGCCTTTCATCCCTGTTTTTCTAATCGGACTCAGAGGGAGGTGAATTCGCTAATTTAGGCTTTTTAGTCGGATTCTCTAAGGCTTGAAATGGAGTGATTAGATTGATTTCTTTCCTTATGTGGGTTTGCCTCACTTTCGTAGTCTCTCATTCAATTCATCCCTACCCTATCGTAGGAAATTGCGTAGGAAAAGGAGTCCCGTACCCTTCTAATCGGAGAAGGTGCATTTCCTTCAACCTTTATGCTTTTCAACTTGAACAGCTTTTCCACAGCAAGGAATTCTTTTTTTTGTTGGGAGGGTGGATCCTATAAGAAAACTTGCCCCTTTTGGTCGGAATGCCTATCAGTCTTGGTGGTCTCGTAGTACACGTCTCTTTTTATCAGCCTTCGAATACTTCCGGGCTTCCCTTAGCTTTTAGGTGGATTCAGTCTCTCCCTCCTAAAAAAGAGAAATAGTCAAGTGAAAGGAGCCCACTTCGGAGTCGCTCACAGGAGAAGCACTGACCTTTTCTCTTTTCCCTATCGACTTCGATAAGACTAATAAGTCAGGGCGAGCTCTTACTTAGAGAGAGTTAGTTGGGTAGGGTCAATAGCTCTAAGATCACATCGGATTCTAACCCTAAGGTGACTTCACTCCCTTTAGAGACGATTAAAGACTAACAAAGGCAGGGCAGGAGAGAGGGAAACAAA